TAGGCATTGAAAGATTCGAACTTCCGACTCTCGTGGTGTAAACACGGTACTCTACCAACTGAGCTAAACACCTTATCAAACAATATACCCCTTTTAATTTTAATCTAAAACGAAAATCCTAATACATATAGTGGGACTTGAACCCACCATTAATGATTGGAAGTCAATTATTTTCCCAGATAAATTATATATGCATTAATCCGAGGACATTTTCCAATACCCTCGCTGTGTTACGACTTCCTCAACCTTATAAATTTTCTGAGATATCCAGCCCTAAATTAAAGCTTTCAAAACAATAAATTTCTTTTGATTCCTAATTAATATTATTTTATTTTAATAAATAAGCTATTTATTTAAAATTTAACAATAATTAGAGACCTCATTTAGTCTTTTAACCTTAATTCAAACTAAATACTTTAAGATTATTTACTTGGCAGAGGTGACGGGCGATTTGTACGAACACTAGAGCCGTATTCACCGGAACGCTCTACTTTCCGATTACTATTAAATCCAACTTCATGCCCCTATTTCAAAGAGCCATTCGAACTTCTACTTTAAAGCTTACTTAAAATCTCTTTATATAGAAAATTGTAGCGCATATGCCGCCCAAAACATTCGGATCATAAAGACCTGACGTCATCCTTAAACAAAATCTTTTTTAATGATAAAAAACTAAAATAAATTTATTAAGGATTAAGTTCGTTCTATTTCTTTCACAACACGAACTGACGACGGCCATGCAATACCTGTATTTAAGGGCCTATCTTAAGATTGGCCTTACATACCCCCAAAAGGTGATAATAAATCATTAAATATTCAAGTTTTGGTAAGGTTAATCGCGGATTATCGAATTAAACGACACGCTCCTCTAATTGGCTTAGTGAACCGCCAAATTTTTTGAATTTTAATCTTGCGACCGTACTCTTCAGGCGGTATTTCTTAAGTTTTTGTCGGCCACTAAAAATAAATTTAATTTGCACTTAATTAGATTTTATCCAAATTAAACCCAAAAATTAACTAGTGGCCTTATAATTCATAATTTACGGTAAGGACTACCAGGGTATCTAATCCTGTTTGCTCCCCTTACTTTCGTGTCTCAGCGTCAAATTTAACCAGTAAATCGCTTTCGCCATCGGTGTTCCAATTTTATATTAAAACATTCTACCGCTACATAATAGTTCCATTTACCCCTTTAAACTCCGGAAATCTCTGCCTACACACCCTTTACGCCTTTACTAATAAAAACTTAGACCTTACGTATAACCGCGTCTGCTGGCACGTATATTAGACGGTCTTCTTTCCCAAATAACTTGGAACTGTCAAAACAAAATTATGCGACATCTCTGTGTCATACTTCCATACATTGCACAAAATTCTCTACTGCTGCCCCTAATAAGGGTCTTCCCCTTGTTTCAGTGGAAGTGTGGCCTTTGGCTACGCATCTTGGGCAAGGTTTCCCTGAACCTAATACGACTCTGGTCTATCAATCCGCTTGATTTTAATTGGATTAAAATCCAAAATATTTATTCATGGGCTCAATTGGTTAAATCCAGAGCATTACTCACCTGTACAGGACATAAATATACCTATTGATCAGAACCTATCCTCACAATCAATTTATAATCTGCCCCCTTAGCATGTATTATAAGTGCCACTCGCTTTCTATCTTCCCCAAAACCAAAGGAATCGCCCAAGATCGGGCTTGAACCAATAACCCAGACATTTTCAGTGTCTTGCTCTACCAATTAAGCTACCTGAGCAAACAAATACTCTTTAAAGTTAAATTAAGAAACTTACTTTAATTCCACCATTTAAAATCATTTTAAATTTCCAATTTAAAATTTGATTTTAATCCAAATTAACCCCCAAATAAGGTGAAAAGAGGAATTGAACCTCTATCTTATTACGTATGAAATAATTATTTTCCCTTTAAACTATATCACCTTTAATTCCTTCCCATTTCCAAAAATTCTTTTAAATCTAAACCCTTTCAAACAATTAATATTCACTTTCATTATATAATTATACTTTCCTTTGGAGTTTACTGGCCTCGAACCAGTAATCTTAGACTTGCAAAGCCTACGCTCTACCAATTAAACTAAAACCCCCCCTAATTCAATTTTAAACCCTACAATAATAAATAAACCTAACCCTCTTTTCTTATACCACAATACTCCCACACTATAATGTTGAAGCACCTGAAATAAACAATGTTGTGAATACTATCATTATTAAAGCATAATTAAACACCATCCCAGATTGATATTTGCTAATATTTTGAGTCAATTTAATTAATACTCTTGCTATCCCTCTTGGCCCTATTGTTTCTAATATACCCCTATCTATTATTCGATATGTTATTAAATGACCAAATTTCCATATATTATTTATAATAAAATGATTTATAGTATAATTAAATTGTCAAGCAGAATTAAAAAAAGTATATATTATATGATAAAATTTTGACCCAATACTCATTGTAAGCCCAAAAGATTTTCAATTTATAATACTATTATAAATCATAAAAGCCAATAATGCACCAAATAGACTGAATAACAAAGGAATAATCTTCACTGAGTTTGATATTATTGGTGAAACTATATTAGACAAAGCAATTTCTTTAGCTAAATAACCCACAAAAATACTTCCAATAGCCAATAAGAATAAAGGAAATGTAATATTTCAAGAAGACTCATGAACTCCCATAAGAGCTTCTTTTTTTGAATTAGTTTCCATAATAAATGTTAAATAGATTAACCTTATTGAATAAAAAGCAGTTAATAAAGCAGAAAAACTTCCTAACCAATAAGCAAAAGCAATGTAATATTTGTCATAAGTTAATTCTAATATCAAATCTTTAGAATAAAATCCAGTTAAATAAGGAAACCCCATTAAAGATAAAGAACCAATTAATATCATAGTATAAGTAAAAGGAATTGATTTTATTAATCCTCCCATTTTCCTCATATCTTGTTCATCACTTATTGCATGTATAACTGAACCTGCACTTAAAAATAGTAAAGCTTTAAAAAAAGCATGATTCATTAAATGAAATAAACTAGTAGAATAACTAGATATCCCACAAATCATAATCATATAACCTAATTGACTACAAGTTGAGTACGCAATTACTTTTTTTAAATCATTTTGAACCACCCCTGTAGTAGCAGCAAAAAAAGCAGTTAACGCCCCTACAATTGTTATAACCATTAACGCCAAAGGAGAACCCTCAAATAATGGCCCAGACCTAATAATTAAAAATACTCCCGCTGTTACCATTGTCGCAGCATGAATTAATGCAGAAACAGGAGTAGGACCTTCCATAGCATCTGGTAACCAAGTATGCAATCCTAATTGAGCCGATTTACCCACTGCCCCTAAAAATAGCAATAGACAGATTATAGTTATACTATCTTTCTCAATTGTTAATACATTTCCAGCAAATAAATATTCTTTTTCTATATTTAAACTCATAATACTATAAATAGTCGAAAATTCTAATGTCCCAAATTCGTTAATAATTTTAATCATTGCCAATATCAACCCTAAATCCCCTACTCTATTTATTAACATAGCCTTCATTGCAGCTTTATTAGCTTTTATTCTAGTTAATCAAAAATTTATTAAGAGATAAGAACATAATCCAACCCCCTCCCAACCTATAAACAATTGAATATAGTTGTCACTTGTTACTAAAACTATCATTAAAAAGGTAAATAATGATAAATAAGACATAAACCGGGGAATATGAGGATCTTCAGACATATAACCCGTGGAATAAATATGAACTAAAGCAGACACACTCGTTACAACAATTAACATAATTGAAGTTAAACTATCAAATTGTAATCCAAAATAAGTCGTTAATAGCTCTGAATCAAACCATCTCCATAACTTTATATAAGTTGCAGAAGAATTTAAAGTCGTCTCATAAAATATACAACAAGAAATAATTGTACTAATAACTATACAACTGGATGTTAATATCCCTGCCCCTTTAGCCCCGATTTTTCTTCCAAATAATCCAGATATTATTGCACTTAACAAAGGCATAAATAGTACTAATATGTACATTGATCAAAATCACTCTTCAAAATTTAATTGGGTTTTAACCCAAATTAAGTTTTAATCCCACAAATTAATGCCAAATTAATATGAGGATTCAATTTACATATATAAACTTATTGCGGCATCATGGGTTATTTGTAACAAAAAATTAGGAGAAATCATTAAGAACAGAATAATAAAAAAAGTAAAACCAATTAATAAGGATTTACTCAAATTAATTCTTTTTTCTTTCCTTAATATTTTTTGTCAAACTAATAATGAATAATCCGCTCTACCAAAAGGAAAATAAATTATTTGTACTAATCTAACATAATATACCCCCGCAATTACAGAACTAACTACCACTACACCACAAATCAAATAATATCCACTAGAAACCCCCGCTAATAATATTAACCATTTACTTAAAAATCCCGCTAAAGGAGGTATCCCCGCAATTGATAAAAAAGTCAAAGCCAGTGTTAACGCTATCACCGGGTTATCCCGAGATAAACCACTTACTTCAATTATAAGATCCTTAGTCAATTTTAAAGACAATATAATTGAAAAACTACATATAGTCATTATAATATAAATAATTATATATATTAAACTTGCTTGAACACTTTCAAAAGACCCCACAGCAATGCCAAAAAGCGTAAACCCCATATGCCCAATACCACTATAAGCCAATAAACGTTTTATTTTTGTTTGATTTAATGCCCCAATTGCCCCATAAACAATTGATAAAACCCCACAAACTAAAACTACATTTGTAACCGGACCAATCTGTACCAAAATTGAAAAAACCCCTACTTTGGGGATTGTAGCTAATAATGCTGTTGTTGTTGTTGGAGCCCCCTCATATACATCTGGAGCTCACATATGGAAAGGTGCTGCAGATAATTTAAATAATAAGGAAATTGTAATTAATATTTTCCCAACATCAGCAATTAAGACAGAATTTATCCCTTGAATACTTGTTTCCCCAGTTAACCCATATAATAACGCACACCCAAATAAAAATAATCCAGAAGACACTGCTCCTAATACAAAATATTTTAATCCTGCTTCTGTGCTATAAGCACTATCCCTTCTTAAAGCAGCTAAAATAAAAAGAATTAAAGTTTGTAACTCTATAGCCAAATAAATTGAAAGTCAATTAACGGAAGATACTAATAATAATGAACTTAATGCAACTATTAATATCAAAATAGACGATGACCTCTCGTTATCCCTGGAAATTTTATTTCATTCTCCTTCAGAGGAAGAGCCCATTAATAATAAAGATGTCGAACCAATCACAATAATCGCTTTTGATATAATTATCCAACTATTTGTCATCAATAGCCCATTAGTCCAACATATTATATGATCTTCAACAATATAATAAGATTGAAAACCTATCACAATTCCTATTATAAGTAACACTCCAATTGATACTTTAAACGTCGACAAATTTATTCCATAAAGCACTAAACTTAACACTACTAAACTTAATAATACCTCCGGATACATTATAATCATTAAATCCATTAATTTCAATAAATAATGCCCATTTTGATTTTTAAATTTTGAATCTAATCAAAAAAAATCAAACTTTAATTCCCTTCAAGGGCAAAGTGTAAAGGCAGGACTCGAACCCACATCTCCAGGTAATGAGCCTGGTGACTAACCTCTAGTCAACTCTACAATCAACTATTGGTAAGATTGGAATTGAACCAATATCCCCGGCCCTATCAAGGCTATACTCAACCTATTAAGCTACATACCAATAATTTAAATTGATTGAAAATCAAAATTCTTTTCCCTTGAACCAAAATACCACTGACGAGATTTGAACTCATACCACCATTCTGGCTTCAAATTTTAAGTCTGACGTGTCTACCCTTTCCACCACAGTGGCCAACGAAACCAGTTAAAACAAACAATAAACATTTTATATTTTAATTTGAATTTAAGCCTAATCAAATTTTAAACTAAAGATAAGGAGGTAAAGCATTAAACCCTATAAGAGCCCCCGAAACTAATATCACAAAAGCTAAACTTAAGGGTAAATAAGATTTCCATAATAAGGCCATTAATTGGTCATATCTTATTCTTGGATAAGAGGCCCTAACTCAGATAAAAAAAAAAATAATAATAGCAATTTTTATTCCAAACCAAATCAAATTATACAAATATTTTCAATTTGTTATCAACCCTATACCCCCCAAAGGCTGTAACCATCCCCCAAAAAAAAGTATTACACCAAAAGTTGACATTAATATTATGTGACAATACTCCGCTAAAAAAAATAAAGCAAATGACATACTAGAATATTCAACATTAAACCCAGATACTAACTCTGATTCTCCTTCCGTTAAATCAAATGGTACTCTATTGGTTTCTGCCAAAGCAGAGACAAAAAACATTATCGCCGCAGGAAACAGAGGAATAATAAATCATATATTTATTTGAGTTAAAATGATTTTAGTTAAATTCAAGGATCCAACACATAAAACAACAGAAATAATTATTAACCCTATAGATACCTCATAACTTATCATTTGAGCTGCAGCCCTAATTGCCCCTAAAAAAGCATATTTAGAATTACTTGCTCATCCAGACATTAATATCGCATAAACACTTATTGAAGATACCGCAAATAAATAAAGAACCCCTATCCCTAAATCACTCAATACTATCCCTTGGCCATACGGAATTACTCCCCAAGCAATAAAAGCTAAAGTTAATGACAAAATCGGGGCTAATATATATATAAATATGTTAGCATGGTTCGGTATAATTATTTCTTTTGTAAATAACTTTAACCCATCTGCTAAAGGCTGTAATAACCCATAAATCCCTATTACATTTGGTCCTTTCCTACATTGAATATACCCTAAAACCTTTCGTTCCGCTAATGTTAAATATGCTATTGAAACAAGTAGTGGAATTAAAATAATTAAAATTTTTCCAATAATCCATTTCATTATTTCTCTATGCATAAATATTATTTATAAAATAATTTTGATTTTCAATCAAACTACTAATTTACACCGTATTCATGACTAATTAAAAATAAAGCACTGATAGGATTCGAACCTATTATAAAAGTTTTGCAGACTTTTTTTGACCAAAACACCAGTGCCTCCCATTAAAAATTAATTTATATCCTTATAACCCTCTTCTTCCTTTAATATTACTAATCTATAAAAATGAAAGTTAAACTCATACAAGACTTTTGTCTAAATAATTTTAATAATTACTACCTTCTTCAATCTAATGCAGCTGGCCCACGATCAATTTAGGCAAACCCAGTGGTAAACAACCCTGTCTTAATCTAATAAAATTAAAAAATTTTTCTTTATTCAAGTACTAATTGATTCCTCGCCTTCTATACCACCTTACGTATAAACTATCATATTGCTTTTGATTCAACTCAGGAGAACTTTAGTTATTATATAAACCGACTCAATTAATAAAGATATCAAAGCGGCACAATCGACACATATTGGTCTATAGTCCCCACATAAACCCCTAATGATCTAATATCTTTAATAAAACTTACTATAATGCCAATAATTTTAAACACTAGACCAAGGTTTTCAATAAAACTCCACATAACACTAAACAATTTAAATTATTCAAAAAGAGCAACATAAAAACAAAACAATTTAAAATTTCGTTTTACATATTTGAACCTATTTAAACCGTTCAAAATCTAGTTTTATAAACTTACATCCCTTTAAAATGAATATTCGAATCCAAGGGGATTTGAACCCCTACAAATAGGTTGACAACCCATCATTCTCCCAATTAAATTATAGTTTCGCGTTGAATACACTAACAAACCATCCTCCTACCTATTAAAAAAGGAAAGAGTGGGATTCGAACCCACGAGCTATTAATAGCGATTGTTTTCAAAACAACTACATTAAACCCCTCTGCCATCTTTCCCTACAAAGACCCTTTAAAAGTCCAAAATTAAACTATTGCCCCCGAATAACAAAAGGTAACTCATTATAAGTATGATGCGCTGGCGGAGATACTTGTGCCCACTCTAAAGAAGGAAAATATCCACTATTTTCCATTCATCCAACGAATTTTATTTCTCTAACATATGCATCATACACGATGTAAATAAACCAAACTACCCCTACAATAGAAATAACAGACCCTAATGAGCTTATTTGATTTCATCCAGCAAAACTATCATGAAAATCTGAATACCGTCTAGGTAACCCCGCTAGCCCTAAAAAATGCTGAGGGAAAAATGTTAAATTCACCCCAATAAACATTAATCAGAAATGAATTCTTCCATAAACCTCATTATAACAATATCCACTAATTTTACCAAATCAATAATAAAATCCTGCAAATATTGCAAAGACAGCCCCCATTGATAAAACATAATGAAAATGTGCTACAACATAATATGTGTCATGTAATACAATATCTAGAGAACTATTGGCTAATACGATACCAGTCAATCCCCCCATAGTAAATAAAAATACAAACCCAATTGCCCAAAGCATAGGAGTATCCAATCTTAATGAACCCCCTACCATTGTTGCAACTCAACTAAATATTTTTATCCCTGTTGGAACCGCTATTATCATTGTTGCTGCTGTAAAATACGCTCGAGTATCTACATCCATCCCAACTGTAAACATGTGATGCGCTCAAACTATAAATCCCAATATACCTATTGAAACCATAGCATAAACCATTCCAAGATACCCAAATATCTGTTTTTTAGCCGCAAATGTTGGAATTATTTGAGAAATCATTCCAAACCCGGGTAGTATTAAAATATAAACTTCTGGATGTCCAAAAAACCAAAATAAATGTTGATATAAAATTGGATCCCCACCTCCAGCAGGATCAAAAAATGTAGTATTAAAATTTCTATCTGTAAGAAGCATTGTTATTGCCCCCGCCAATACAGGCAAAGATAGTAATAATAAGAAAGCAGTAATTAAAATAGATCACACAAATAACGGCATTCTATCCATTGTAATTCCAGGCGCTCTCATATTAAAAATTGTTGTAATGAAGTTCATTGCACCTAATATTGACGAAATCCCTGCTAAATGCAAACTAAATATCACCATGTCTACTGATCCCCCTGAATGTGTTTGTATACTAGATAAGGGTGGATAAACCGTTCATCCTGTCCCAGCCCCTTGCTCAACAAAAGCTGAACCCAATAATAAAGTTAAAGAAGGAGGTAAAAGCCAGAAACTGATATTATTTAATCTTGGAAAAGCCATATCGGGTGCTCCAATATATAGTGGGACAAGTCAATTTCCAAATCCCCCTATCATTACCGGCATAACTAAAAAAAATATCATCACAAATGCATGGGCCGTTACTATAACATTATACAAATGGTCATCACCTAACATTGACCCAGGCGCGGATAGTTCTAATCTGATCAACATACTAAATGCTGTTCCAATCATCCCCGCAAAGGCCCCTAATAATAAATAAAGAGTCCCAATGTCTTTATGATTAGTTGAAAATAGCCAACGACTTAAATATAAATTCATAAACTCCTTCTTACTTTGATTGAAAATCAAAACTCTTTTCCTTTAATTTAAACCCAAATGAGGCCAAACTTACTCCTTAATTCTTCTTATCATAAAGATTTTTAATAAAATGAACATCAACCTTAATATCTTTGGTTTGAAATCAAAATTTCAATAAACTTAAACCCCTATCCTCTTAAAAGATTAAGGGACCTTACCGCTATTGTCCCTCTTATTCGATAATAAGCCACTAAAATAGCTAACCCAATAGCAGATTCTGCTGCAGCCACTGTTAACACCATTATAGTAAAAATTTGCCCAATTAAATTATCAATTACTACTGAATTTATTAAAAATAAAAAAGAAATAGCTAATAGCATTAACTCTATTGACATTAACATTATTATAAGATTACTTCTATTTAAAACTATACCTAAAACCCCTAAAACAAATAATATAACCCCAACTGTTAAATACTCATAATACATAATGCCTGAAAGGAATTGAACCCTTATTCTCTATTCCGAAGACAGATATTTTACCATTAAATTACAGACATTTAATTTCCTATCGGAATAATAATAGATTAAAACTCAATAAAAATGACTATGTTTATTATATTCAAAATTTAATTAGAAGTCCAGATTATTCCCTTAAATCCGTTTTAATTAAAAAAGAATACTCTTATTCCCATTCTAATCCTCCTTTCACTCATTCATATATTAAACCAATTGTTAAAATTATTAAAAATAAATACATAGTTCAAAACCCAAATAAACCAATCTGACTATAAATCACACTTCAAGGAAAAAGAAAAGAAATTTCTAAATCAAAAATCAAAAAAAGAATTCCAACTAAAAAAAATTTAACAGAAAAAGGCACCCTAGAAGAACCAAAAGGATCAAACCCACACTCATATACAGACACTTTCTCACTGTCCGGTTGTTTTATTCCTATTATATAAGAAGCTCCGGATACAACAGAAGAAAGAATGACACTAAATAATAATAAAAGAAATATTCCTAAAAACTCTGTTATCATTTCATAAATCAAAATTCATTTATTTTAAACCCATAATTGGCGACTAGTTTGAATAAAAATATCTTGTCTTTTTATTTCTGTCCCTGTATCATGAGTTAAAACAATGGCTCCTATCATAGCCACTAATAGAATAAAACTAGCCAAAATAAATAAATAATAATAATTAGTATATAAAACTCGCCCCAATACCTCTATATTCGTAATTGGGCCAATATTTAAACTTTGGACAGAATAATCCAGATCAGTCCCTTGAGGAATAAACATTTGACTTCGAATAGACCTTAAATGAAAAATTAATATTTCAAAAAGAAAAACAACCCCAATTATAAACCCTGCTGGCAAATAATTAGACATGTCCCCCTTTGGTCCAATTCCTCCTCTTTCTAAATCAGTTAAATTAAGCATCATTATAACAAATAAAAATAAAATAGCAATCGCACCCACATAAACAATTAAAAAAATTAATGCTATAAAATCTACTTCAAGCAAAATAAAAAGCGCAGCAGCACTCACAAAAGCAACAATAAGCCAAAGCACAGAATGAACTGGATTAAGGGCCGAAATAACCATTATTCCGGATAAAACAATACTTAATGCAAATAAATAAAATAACCCCTCCAACATTCCTAAAGAGATTTGAACTCTTGTCTTTAAGTTGAAAACCTAATGTCTTAACCCCTAGACCATAGAAACTTCAAATTAATCTGATTCAAAATTTGTCTTTAATTTGAATTAAACCCAAAATAAAACTATAATGGCGAAAAAAGAGATTTGAACTCTTGGCCTTTGGCTCCACAAACCTATACTCTACCAACTAAGCTATTTTCACCGACTCCAAAATTTGGATTAAACCCAAAAATAATTCAAAATAAATAATCCTTTAAATGATTTGCTCTTGAAATATAACAGAACTTTTTACTACGTCCACAACTGAAAAGGGGAAAATTCCCATCAAAAATATTAATAAAACTAAAGGCAATAAAACATAAAACTCCCGTCTGTTTAAATCTCTTGAAAAATAAAGATAATTTGAAGGTGCACCAAAACAAACTCTATTATATAAATATATTGAATACCCAACTGACAATACTGTACCTAAAGAGGCTAATACACCAACAATAAAACTATATTCAAAAGCAGCTAACAAGGATAAAAACTCCCCAATAAAATTACAACTTAAAGGAATAGAAGCATTTGCCAAAACTAAAATTAACAATAATCCCCCAAATAATGGCATTGTTACCGCCATCCCCCGATAATATCTAACTAAACGAGTAGAATGACGTTCATATAAAAGAGTTACAGCAATAAATAGTGCAGAACTCACTAAACCATGAGCTAACATTAAAAATATAGCTGCAACTAAACCTTGGACTGTCTGACTAAATATGCTTAATGTTACTAACCCCATATGCGCCACAGAAGAATAAGCTATTATACGTTTTAAATCTACTTGTCTACAAGTAGTTAAACTACCATAAATAATCGCTAATAAACTTAAAGTTAAAATTAAAGGAGCAAAATACTCTGAAGCCTCTGGCAATAAAGGCCAAGAAAATCTTATAAAACCATATCCCCCTAATTTCAATAAAACCCCTGCTAAAATAACCGAACCCGCAACTGGAGCTTCAACATGGGCTTGAGGTAATCATATATGAAAAGGTATTTTGGGTATTTTAATTGCTAAACTCAAAAAAAAGCCTAAAAAAATAAAATATTGAAATTCTCTTTCAAAACTTAAACAACATAAAGCCTGATAATCCGTAGTTCCCGCATGGCTGTATAAAGAAAATATTGCTAATAACATAAAAACTGAACCTATAAAAGTATAAAAAAAAAAATAATAAGATGCTTGAATTTTTTCTTCCCTAGATCCTCATATACCAATTATTAAAAACATCGGAATTAATATCCCCTCAAATAAAATATAAAATCCCACTAAATCTAGAATTGTAAATACACCTATTAATAGTAATTCTATTATTAATAAACACAATAAAAACTCTTTAACCAAAAATTTTATAGAATTTCAACTAATTAAAATACAAATTGGCGTTAATAAAGCTGTTAATATTATAAAAAATATGGACACCCCATCTACTGCAAAAAGAGCTGGTCCAAATATTGGCTCAATACTCGGAAATCATTCAAATTTTTGAATCACCTGAAATTGCCCTTCCCCATCAAAAGTAGCTCATAAAATAATTGTAGCAGTTAACGTCAATAACGATCATTCTAATGCAATTTTCTGCAAACGTATTATATTCTTTTTTGGAGTTATTAAAATAAAAAAAATACCTATTAAACACGATATAAAAATTATTTCTAACATTTTTTCTTTGAACTCGACATTTTGACTCGAAATCAAGATTCTTTTCTCTTGATCCCAAACACATCAGGGAAATGGGACTTGAACCCACAACCTTCTACTCCCAAAGCGGATAATCTACCTATTGATATATTCCCTGGGTCTTTATATTTTATTTGATTAGAAATCTTAATAAAATAACAAGAATGGGATTTGAACCCATGCAAGACTTTTGTCTTGACAGTTTAGCAAACTGTTGCTTTACCATACTCAGCCATCTCATCACTACAAAATTTTATCTTTCAATATAAGAAATTATTAATAATTAAATTTTTAAATTTAGATTAAAACTTATAAATAATTTAAATCCAAAACAATCCTTGTCACATTAAAGTCCAAATAAAATTAAAAAAGCCATCATTAGACAAAATAAACCCATTGCCTCTGATATCGCAAACCCTAATATAGCATATGTAAATAATTGTTGTTTTAAAGAAGGATTTCTTGCATATCCAATTATTAAATTACCAAATACAGTTCCAATCCCTGCACCACTTCCGGCTGCACCAATAGAAGCTGCTCCTGCTCCAACAAATTTTGCTGCTGTTAAAATTTCTGTTGCCATTTTTACACTTTTTTTATATATTCGATAAATTTATTTTTTAATTGAAATTAATTTCAATTATTTAATTTCTCCATAACCGATTCATCCAATATACGCCCTAAGTAGGATTTGAACCTACAACCCCTTACTTACAAGGTAAATGCTCTCCCAAATTAAGCTACAAAGGCCTCGGCTATCTTATTTTATTTTAAATCTATATAAAAATATTTAAATTAAAGTCTTATTTTAATAAAAATTTACTAAATTTAATAATTTATTTTCCAAATACCCAACCATAGGTACTAAAATTAAAAAATAAGCAAAATAAAAAATAGCTGCAATTTGCCCAATTAAAATATATGGGTCCTCTACTGGTTGACCCCCAATTCAAGTCAAGATTAAAAAATCTCCTACTAAAAATCAAAATAATATCTTACTTAAAGGTCTAAAACTTAACCCTCTAAGCCGATTCTTATGAAGATAAGGCATAAAAAGTAAAACTAATATACAAGCCAATAATGCCACTACCCCTCCTAATTTATTTGGTATAGACCGTAATATAGCATAAACAAATAAAAAATATCACTCCGGTTTTATATGAACGGGCGTTACTAACGGATTAGCAGGTTTAAAATTTTCTGCATCTCCTAACGAATATGGGAATAAAAAAGCTAAAATTGACAATACTAACATAAATACTATAACCCCATATATGTCCTTTAAAGCATAATAATAGTGGAAAGGCACTTTATCAATATCGGACCTTATTCCAATAGGATTATTTGACCCTTCTTCATGCAAGGCGATTAAATGAACTATTGCCAACCCAGCTAACACAAAAGGTAACAAATAATGAAGACTAAAAAACCTATTCAAAGTTGCATTTGATACACTAAATCCCCCTCAAACCCATTTTACTATATCATCTCCTATATAGGGTATAGCTGACAATAAATTAGTTATAACTGTGGCCGCTCAAAAAGACATTTGCGCCCAAGGTAAAACATAACCAATAAAAGCAGTAACAATCATTAATAAAAACAATACTACCCCTACATTTCATACTATCACTCTTGTATAACTTCCATAATATAAACCTCTTCCTATATGAAAATAAACACATAAAAAAAACATAGATGCCCCATTAGCATGTAAATACCTTAAAATAAACCCATAATTCACATCTCGAGTTATATGCGCCACAGATGTAAAAGCTAAATTAACATCAGAACAATAATGCATAGCTAAAAAAATTCCTGTAATAATCTGAATTATTAAACAAATCCCCAATAAAGACCCAAAATTTCATAAATAACTAAAATTAGACGGAGCAGGAAGATCAATAAATATGCTATTGACTAACGATATTACTGGATTTTCTTTTCTAATAGTTTTTGTCATTTAAGAGTGGCAAGATTTGAACCTGCAAATTTTTGATCCTAAATCAAATGTGTTTACCCCTTTCACCACACTCCTACTTAATTTGACTCAAAATTAAAATTCAAACTCCACAAATCAGAATTGAACTGATATAATTTGGTTAACAACCAAAAGCTTTACCATTAAGCTATTATAGAACGATCCCCCCATTTATACTTATTCTATAGAATAAAACACAAATACTTAATTTAAATTTTGTTTATTTAATTAGCAGAAGATGCTGGAATTGAACCAACACTAACAACTTTGAAGGCTACTGGTCTACCATTAACCTAATCTCCTCTATTATTTATGCTCATATATCTAAACGAGTAGGGATAATTAACTAGAGGTGTGAGAATCGAACCCACAATAATTAAGATCAAAACCTAATGCCTTACCATTTGGCTAACCACTAAAAATCTCTAATTTATTAAAATTTAAATCATAATATGAAAATTTATTTCACAATAAAGACGACTATGATCCTCATCAATACATAAAAATAAAAAGAAATAATCAAACTACATCAACAAAATGTCAATATCATGCCGCCGCTTCAAACCCTACATGATGGTGTCTAGTAAATTGATGATTTATTAGCCTATAAAGACAAACTAATAAAAAAGAACTCCCAATTAACACATGCCCCCCATGAGCACCAGTTGTTACAAAAAAAGTTGACCCATATACTGAATCAGATATTGTAAAAGGAGCCTCATAATACTCCATTGCTTGTAAAGCAGTAAATATTATTCCTAATGTAACAGTTAAAGTCAAACTAATTATAGCTTCTTTTCTTTTACCACTAATTATTCCATGATGGGCTCAAGTTACTGTCGCCCCAGAACTTAATAAAACAGCAGTATTTAACAATGGTATAGAAAAAGGATTTAATGGATCAATCCCTTTCGGTGGTCAAACTGCCCCTATTTCTATAGTTGGCGCTAAACTACTGTGAAAAAAAGCTCAAAAAAAAGAAAAAAATAAACACACCTCAGAAATTATAAATAAAATCATTCCATATTTTAATCCTTGTTTTACAATTAGTGTGTGATAACCTTGATAAGTTGCCTCCCTAATTACATCCCGCCACCATACTATCATTGTAAATACAATTGTAATTAAGCCTAAAATTAAAACTCAACTTTGACTAAAATGAAAATATACCACTGACCCTATAGTAGTAAAAAAAGCCCCACAAGCCCCTATATATGGCCATGGACTTGGCTCCACTAAATGGTAAGGGTGATATGTTTGCTGCATCATTAATTCCTTACTTTATCTTGATTTTATTAAAACACTAATTCCAAATTAACTTATTATAAACCCAGCAGGATTTGAACCTACAACCCTTTACTTAGAAGGTAAATGCTCTCCCAAATTAAGCTATGGGTCTTTAAATTTGATTGGAAATTAACTTAAAAATTTAATTAAATTTTAATCTAAATTAAAATCCAAAATTATTTTAATAAATAAGTTCAAAAATGGCTGAATTTAAAGAAATTTCTTATTTGATTGAAATCAAAATTATTTTCCAAATAATCCTTCAACCATAATAAATTTAATACAATTTTATTTTTAATTAACCTAATGTAGTGCAATTGTGTCCCCTAAATAAATTGTAGTAAGCAAACAAAATACATAAGCTTGAATTACTGCCACCATCATCTCTAATAGTGTTATAAACACTAAAATTAACATAGGGAATAAACTTAACACGACAAGACCCCCTGATAACATATTAAACGCAAACCCCGATAAAATAGCAAATAATAAATGCCCTGCAGAAATATTTGCCGCTAACCTAACCCCCAAAGAAATAGCCCTTATCATATAACTAAGTGTTTCAATTATAACAAGAAAAGGGGCTAATACTAAAGGAACTCCCCCAGGCATTAATATAGATAAAAAATTTAATTTAAAAGTAATAAACCCTAATAATGTTACTGCTATCATTATAGATAAAGACAGCCCAAATGTCATTACAATATGTGCTGTTGGCGTAAATACATAAGGAAATAGGCCTAATATGTTTAACAAGGCAATAAATAAAAAAAGACATAAAACAAAAGGAAAATATTTTTGACCAGATTTTCCTAAATTGTCATGAATGACAGAACGAATATTACTATGAATCAGCTCCATTATTAATTGTCACCGATCAGGTACTAATTTATCCCCCTTTAACAATAATCAAATTATAGTAACAACTACTACCATCATCATTGAAGAGTTAGTAAAAGTTACAGATCAATCCCCTAAAAGGGCTTGTATTGTTATTAATCTTATCACATTGAATTGGTCAAAATATGCAGCTAACATTGTTTTGAAGCCCAAATTGTTTTCCCTTAATTCAAAATTTGATTAGATTTTCATTTGGATTAGATCCCAAAATGAGGACTTGAATCTAAATTTAGTAAAACTTTGAATATTCTTATCTTAACACTTGAACCAATTTCTTTTTTATAAAGTGCACTATGATCTCCAGAATCTGAATCATTATCCACTGATTTTGTTTTTATTGAACGTAGTGCGATTTGTTGTTGTAATCTTGGTAAAATTATAGACACAACAAATGAAAATAATAATAATAAAATTATTAATGTTCATGCGTATTGTGTTAAATAAGTTACAGTATCTAAATGTGGCATTTTGGTGCGATTGGACTCGAACCAACTTCTTATAAGTTAAAAGCCTATCACTCCCCCTTTTGAGTTTCACACCATTAAACATTTCAAAATTTGATTAAAAATTTGTTTTTGATTAGACTTCACCCAAATTAAAAATCAAATTATACAAACCATCCTATAGCCCCCTATTCTTATCCTTCTTCTGTTTGTGTCGCTACTCAGTTTATATATTTGTCTAAAGACACAGCCTCTATTACAATCGGCATAAAAGAATGGTTAGCTCCGCATATTTCAGAGCACTGTCCATAAAACACCCCTGGTCTCTTAATAAAGAAACTTGTTTGATTTAATCGCCCGGGAACCGCATCTATTTTTATCGATAAACATGGTATAGCAAAAGAATGCAGAACATCTGCAGCAGTTACTAAAACTCGAACTTGTGTTTGTATAGGAACAATTAACCGATTATCAACTTCTAATAATCTCAAATCCCCACTATTTAAATCAGAAGTTGGAATCATATAAGAATCAAATTCTATTGTGTCTAACCCATAATCAGAATACTCATACGATCAATATCATTGATGACCAACGGCCTTTATAGTTAAAGCAGGATCTATAACCTCATCCATTAAATATAATAATTTTAAAGAAGGAAAAGCAATAAAAATTAATATAACCGCAGGTATTAAAGTTCAAATAATTTCAATTAAAGTACCCTCAAATAAATATTTATGATAATGCTTTGTTGTTAAAACCCTAATAATTAACCATGATACAGTAGTAATAATAATAGTCAATATAAACATTATTTGATCATGAAAAAATATAATTTCTTCCATTACTGGACTTGCAGCATCTTGAAACCCCAATTGTCATGGCTCAGGTGAATCATGAGACACTCAAAATAAATAATTAATCATTATTCCCTTCAAACTTCATTATATTAAAAATCAAATTTTCTTTAATTCAAACCAAAAATGGATTCTATTTTAATACAAATTGAACTCCAAAATAATAGACTGAGATGGAATTGAACCAACTTCTTTATTGTTATGAGCAACATGCTTTGCCTATAAGCTACCAGCCTTTAATTGAAAATTAACCTATTATTTTCAAAATTTTCCTTTAATTAGTGAAAGAGAGAATTGAACTCTCATAAACCCGTTTACAGCGGGACACATAACCACTCTGTCATCTCACTTTAATAAAACTAAATTCTACAATAATATAAAAATAAGGAAATTAGTACTTGGCATATTAGTAATCTTGGCGCTAAATTACCCCAAATCCTATCAACGTTTTATTCTCAAACGAGCCAAATTATCTATTTGAAAACATAAAATAATATTTTACTTCCTCCTTTAGATGCTTTCAGGAGTTATTTTAATTAGCCTTTATTAGATTTTAAATTCATATTATTTAATATAAACTTAATTCCATAAAGCATTAATAATTCTATCGTAGCTACCCAACAGTTCATTCCCTCCAATTTTAGAGGGTTAAAATACAAAACAATTGGCCCACCAGCGGATAGCTACCATTCATTCCTTTCGTACTAAAACGTAGTTATATCTCATGTTTCCTAAACAAATTGTAGATAGAAACCGACCTGGCTCACGCCGGTCTGAACTCAAATCATGTACGATTTTAATGGACGAACAGTCCAACCCTTGGAAGCGGCTGCACCTCCAGGATATCGCAATTCAACATCGAGGTCGCAAACATCGTCGTCGATATGGACTCTCAAACGATATTACGCTGTTATCCCCATGGTAACTTTTATTCGTTGTTCGTTAACAATCCCACTCTTAATTAACGGGTCATTATAACCCACAAACTAAATTTCTTCTGCGAATCTATTCTGTGTCAGTTTGAAAGTCATTCTCACTGTCAGGCTTTACCTTATACTATTTACTATTTACCTTATGTTCACCTTCGTTACTTTTTAGAAGGCGATCGCCCCAACCAAACTGTCTAACTTAAACTTTTCCCAAATTTGATTAAAAATCAAAATATATTAATTAGTTCTTTTTTCAATTAAAGAGTGGTTTTTCATCTACAACAGCTTTAAAACTATCAAACCCACATAATCTACACATTAATTATAAAAAAACCATTTAAGTCTCCAGTAAAGCTCAATGGGGTCTTCTCGTCTTACAATTTGAACGTAGCATCTTCACTACGATTTCAATTTCATTGGTATTTATCTTGAGACAGTAGAGCATTCGTTACGCCATTCATACTTGCCAACAATTAATTGGCTATTGATTGCGCTACTTTATCACGGTCAGATTTACCGCGGCCATTTAATTGTCCTTAGTCAAATAACTTATTCTATCATTTGAAGTTTAGATACAACCACTGGGCAGGCCTCACCTCCAATACTTCAGGCCTTAGGCCCTTTGCTGGACGCTATGTTTTTGGTATACAGTCGATACTCTCTCTTTTCTGAGACCACTAAATTAAGCCACAATAACAAGGACCCCCTAATTTTCTGCGACTACTTCCTAAGTGGCACTCTTTCTTGCGAACTTACAGAGTTATTTTGCCGAGTTCCTTAAGATAAATTCTACCATCACTTTTTGCCCCCTTGTGTTAGTTCTAGTACAGCCCATTATTTATTTGATTGAAAATTAAAATTATTTTCCAAATAATAATAATTTCTTTAATATATTTTTATTTAATACCCATTAAATTTTCTTAGGGACTGTTTAACCCAATTCGGATAATCCTGTTTTTGGAAACCTTGGGCCATGAGCAGTGATCCTCACACTGTTTTTTACTCATGCTCACATTATCACTTCTGATACGCTACCGCTATCCATTATGAAATTATCTATTCCATGGAAGAAAGTTACAATTAATTATAACCCCCTTTTAATTACAGAACGTTCTGCTACCATAATATATTTACTTTTTATTCAGAGTTTCAGTATTTTTATTATATTTTGATTATACCTTAATCAAAAAACGACTTAAGCCACCATAATTTTAGGGACTTTTTAATTTATTAAGTGAACTATTACGTAATCTTTCAAAGATGGCTGGTTCCAAGCCTACTTTCTTATTGTCTCAATTAAAATAACCCCTTTTACACTTAGATCAAAAACAATTTTAATGACTTTAACTTCTGATTCAGGTTGTTTCCCTTTTGACAATAGACCTTATCGCCTACTGTCTGTTTATCATTTTTTCTTCTTACACTTTCATAGTTTGATTGAATACACCCTATAGATATCTTCATTCAGTGCTTTACCATGCAAAAATATACGATTTTATTATTAAACTTAAGTCTAAATTAAATCTAATCAATGACACACTACTTCAATAGTTTTCGCAGAAAACCAGCTATTTCCAAGTTCGATTAGCTTTTCACCCCTAACCACAGATCATCTGAGATTTTTGCCACAATCACCAGTTCGTTCCTCCACCCCCGTTTAAAAGAGTTTCAAACTGTCCATAGTTAGATCACTTGGTTTCGGGTTCTATTTGACTAATGCTCTCAACTTTTGAATTAAAAAAAAAAATAATTTTTTAATTCAAACCTTTATTTAAAACTCGTTTTCACTACACCTACACCTATTAATTTAAGTTTGCCAAATATTTATCTTGTAAACCCATTATGCAAAAGGTACGACAATACTGTCTGCTTATAAGCAACAAATTTCAGAATCTATTTCACTAGCCCTATTCTGCTCCTCTCTTTCAACTTTCCTTCACAGTACTTGTTTTCTATCGGTATATTATAATATTTATTTTTAGATGTATGGAACACCTATCTTCAAACAATTCTACTCTAGACCTATCAACTTTAAAGTTTAATTTAGATTAAACCCCAAAAATAACCGACAGGACTGTTACCCTCTTTGGATTTCGATTATTTTGGATTTAAATTTATCTCCACTTTCGCTCACCGCTACTTACAGAATCTCGCTTGATTTGTTTCCTCTTAGTACTTAGATGTTTCAATTCCTAAGGTTAAAAAAATAATCTTTATTGTTTCCTTATGGGAAATCCGGCCTCATCTTCTCTCTACCGACTTTTCGTATTTATTACGTCCCAATTTATATTATAATATCCTAGTCATCCGCTTCTTGCCCGTTTATACTAATTCACCTCCTTCATTGAATCAAATTTAGAATAATAAA